CCATTAGATAATGAACTATTGGTTCTAAGCCATCTCTGGCAATGAATCAACAATTCAAAATGCTTTTCTTGCGTATTCTTGATAAACCAGTGTTTATATATAGATGTAGGAAGATCTGTTTGGGAAGTAAGAAGTCCCCTTGACATCTCTTCATCTGCAAAGAATTGTCGATGTGAAAACACAGAGACAAAAGACTGATCTTTGAATAGGAAAAAGAGTGGATCCGCAGGGTCCCAAATGAATTGGCTTATTCGAAAAAAGCCTTGTTCTTTGGAAGATCTATCTCGTGTCTGGTACTGCATGGTTCCACCCTGCAAGAACTCTGAATCATTCTCTTGAAGCTCATCCTCTTCATCATAAATGATCCGCTTGCCCCGAAATGACCTGGCCCAATAGGGAAATCCCAATTCATTGGGCTTTTCGATACAATCAAATAGAAAGCCCCAAGGGCGCCATATTCTAGGAGCCCAAACTATGTGATTGAAAAAATCCTCCTCTATCTGTTGCGGGTCGAGGACTCCCCCCCCTTCTTCAAACTCCGATTCATATTTTTCATAGAGAAATCTCTGATCAACGATAGAATAAGATCCATTTTGAATCATATTTAAGGGATTCCTTGGTTCGGACCGAAGAAGCAATGTCACTCGATCATTATCAAACTGACTGCAATCTTTTTCTGTCCGTGAGGATCCCACCAGAGCGCCTTCTACTTCTAATAGGCCATGAACTAGATCAGAATTATTCTCAACGAGTCCATAAGAAGTGATCCCATTTTTTTCATCAGGTCCGGGTAGAGACCAAAGGTCTTGAGCAACCGATCCGGCAGAACAACTCAAAAGATAAAGAAGTATCGTTAATTTCTTCATACTCGTTCCAAGTTCGAAGTACCATTTGTACAAATAAGAATCCCCCCCGTTACATGATTTCTTCTTCATATAGATAGATATAGGATCTATGGAGCAATTACTTAGAAGTACATTTTGTGAAACAGCCCTTCCTATCTGATAGAAAAGGATCCCATGATCCTGAACCGATCTTACCTGAGATCGCAAATCCCAAGTTTGTCTATGAAGAACAGATCTAATTATATTAGTGTCTATAATGGATTTTTTTTGTATAATACTAATAGATAAGGCCTCATTGGTAATTGCTACAAGATCTCGTACATTGGAACCCATCGTTGTGGACCCGAATCCATTAGTATGGAACATTTTCTTTTCCAAGTGAAATCCCCTAGTATATGAAAGAGTGAAAAAGTGTTTTCGTTGTTGTGGAATAAGAAGCCTTCGTATCTTAATGCATGTATTTAATTTATTCGGAGCTATTAGAACTGGATCTACTTTTTGGGGAATATGAGTCGAAGCAATAACTAGAATATTTCTAGTGGAACATCTTTCACAATCCCTGGAGAGATAGTTCACTAAAAGACCAAGGGATAAGTAATTGGACTCATTCACATCCAGATCATGAATGTTTGGAATCCATATTATGCAAGGAGACATTGCTTTTGCTAATTCGAATTGAAAGGTGATATAAAATCGGTCTATTTCCGGCATCATATCCATAGTTAGCATATTCATCATAGTTAGAAGCTCCAGCTCCATATCAAGGTCACGGTCGATATCGTCACTATCATCAATATCGTCACTATCATCACTATCATCAATAAGAAAACCCTTAGGCTTGTTATCCAGGAACTTGTTCAGAAATACTGTAATGAAAGGAACATAGGAGTTTGTCGCTAGGTATTTGACCAAATAGGATCGTCCAGTTCCTATAGAACCTATCACTAAAATACCCCTAGGGGGGGGTAGGGCTAAGCGGAGCGAAAAGGGTTTTCCATGAGATGGGAAATGAAAACTATTAGCCCCCCACAGGGTTTGTGAATAAGTAATTGTCTGATAATTAGCAAGGAATATCCGTCTTTCTGCTAAACAGGATGTATTGAACTCATAAATCATTAGATACTTTTTATGAATGTCAACTAAGTATCGTAAGTAAATTGCTCCCGGTTGTTCAATCATTTGATAACCAGAGTTATTCTTTGATAAATGATCACTATGAGTCAGACTTAATAGAATTTGATCAATCCTTTTTTCTGTCGTTAAGGTAGAAAACTGAACCAAGAATTCTCTTTCTTTATCATCAATCGAATCACTGTTCGAGACCCAGGATTCTATTTTATCATCAATCCAATCACCATTCACGTTTTTTATTTTTCTTATCAAGGAATAGATTGCTTTACTTGTATGACTTACATGTCTCGTATTTCTCGAAAAAGCGATTCGATTGATGGGATTTGGTATGATACTTATGAGATCGATGAGATTCAAATATTTCTTCTTAGAACGTATTGATTTGACCCCACAAACGGGACCACCACCCCATAGCATGTTGCCACCAAAAGCAAAACTCCGTATTTCTTCTAGAGAATCTCCTAATTGTTCCAGAGCAACTAGAAAGAGATTCTTTAACCAGAAAGAATTCAGTTCCGATGTAG